GCGAGATAGTGACAAAGGTCTGCTTAACGCAGCCTATAAACGTAAGGGCAACCACTGCTACCTGTGCTGGTTTGTTCGTTTGGATATGATGGATTTCCTACCTCGGCTGGAACTTGCCTCTGCTATTTGCATTTTTTTAAACTTTAGGGTCCGGATCTAGGCGAGGTGATAGCGGGGAACTCCAACTTGTTTTGGCTTTATACTTTGCCCGGACAATCACGCGACGAATCTTAAGGCGCGCTGCCCGACACACAAAAAGAATTGCAATTTACTGAACGCAGGCGCTTACTTATCTTTTCACAGATTTTCTTTTTCTTTTTCGGCACACTCGTGGAGTTCGCTCGAAGTCGTCGCGAGCTCTACGTTTAAAGCTTCAACACAGTCACTTTTTAGTAGCTCGTTGCTATAACTTATCTTTGGCTCGCCCCTATCTCTAATTACTCACTTTACTCGCTCTCGTTCAGTAGCGCTTTCTTCATTCTTTAGATAGCAGCGTGAGAGCTCTGAAATTCCATTCAGGTCCTTAGTTCCAGTCGACGAGCAAAGCTCGACACTGCTAGCGAAGCTCTACGACAGAGCATTTCCATTTTTTCTATTATAGAGCCAATCACACTGCTCTCTCTCTTTCCGGCCATCGTCGGAGCAAGCAGAGCAGCAGAGCGAAGTGGGCTGTGTAATCATTGGAATTTATACTAGATATAAAAAAAATAGTTAAGGGTAGGTAAGTAAGGTATCCGAAGGATAGTCCTTCGGAGGGACCCTCATTCTCAATGCAAGCTAGCTCTTACTTGTCTTTAGTGAGGAGGCTACCTAACATAAAGGTGAATATAGCTTAGGTTGAAAAGCAAGTCGATGGTGCCATAAGTCAAACGGGCGGGTGAGGCGAGAGTCCTTCACTGCACTCACTGGAGAGTCAGCAAGCTACCGGAAGCGAAGCTTCTGGCCCCCCCCTTTTTTTTCTTCCTTTTCGTTCTACTTAGGTGGCCGAACTCCCGACAGAATATAAAAGAAGACCACGGGCCTGTGTAGACACCTCAACGAACTCATGTGGACACTCTTCAGCCCGAGGACAATCTTTCAAATACACATTAAGATGTTGACCTATTTTTCTTTTCTTTGCTGATTCCTCTCAATGAAATTTGCCATGTTGCACTAAGTTACTTACGGATGTATGCATGCGGTCCGGGAACACTTTGGGGTGAACACCCATCCGAACAAGTAGAGTCAATAGTTCAGCATTTAGGCCGTAACATCTAGCAAAAAAAAATCTTTAACCCAACAAGTGCTCTCCGAACCAAGCTAGATAGTCTCCTATCACTAGGCTCACCAACCAACCTGGACTTTTATTCTTATTATTCCTACCGGATATAAAAACCATAAGGATTGTTTCCAGCCATGAGTTCCCATATGACATAAGCGCTCTTGGGTGGGGTGGGCCATTCCATCAAATCTTTGAGAAGGGGCCCAATCTCGTATTTGATGGTCGGCGTGGTGATAGGCTTCGCTTCTACGACTGCCTTCCCAGCCGTTGCAAACACTGAGCGAGAACGGGCAACGCACAAAGAATGTCGTTGCGCGGGGATGCGATTCGCCAAGCTAGGGCAAACAAAGCTGCCCGGCCCTACCAGATTAGGAATGCGAAGGCCTTTCCTTCGAAAGGAGACCGGGGAAAGAAAGAGCTATGCCATTGACCGACCTTTTCGTAGTGACTTCGAATCCTGATCGTAGACCACCCTCCCCCCTTTTCTCATTTTGTTTGAAGCGGGCCAAATAAAGAATGAAATGCAGAAATAGGGGAAGGTATTGTAAATCTTTTTTTGTTTAAGGGCTGCTCGCTCTACCGAAGTACCAAAGGCTTTCGAGGCTTACACCTCTTAGACGACCTAAAAAAAAGCTTTCAGTAGCGCCCTTAAAATCTAAGCCTTTTGAAGTGCCAGTAGTTGTAGCTGTGGCCACACCAACCCTTTCGTTCTTATCGCTCCGGGTTCCGATCTATATGACCTCCGGACGGTACGGTACAAAGTACACCTCTTCCGTAGAGGCAGGTAATAACCCAACCTTTAAGAGTTTGTTCAACGGGGGAGCCCTCTTATCTATCAATGGAAAGATCTCCGTGCGTGACGCGATAAGGTTCTAAGAGAATTGAGACTCCCTCCACGGTCCCACGAAGATCTCTACGTACTTGCCCAGTCCAGGACAACTGAGATCTTCCGTTCTGCGTGCGTGGGAGCAGCTCAAACAAAGAAAAGTCTGGTCCGATCTGAATTCAGGCACGGCCCGCCCGTCTGCTGCTAGGTCCGGGAATGGTGCCAGGCGAGGGCGCCGCTATGCCCCGCTGCTCTGCTGCGGCCGTCCCCCGGACTATGCAAAAGAATCGAGGAATAAAAACTATAGCCCCCCCTAGCCTTTGGTGATTGACCAAACAAATAGGCCTAGATCTATGCCCCTTAATGAATCGAATGGTCTTTCGACCTTCGTTTGATTCCGGCGGCCGGCATAG